CAAAAATGGGGGATATGGCGAAATTGGTAGACGCTACGGACTTAATTGGATTGAGCCTTGGTATGGAAACTTACCAAGTGATAACTTTCAAATTCAGAGAAACCCTGGAATTAAAAATGGGCAATCCTGAGCCAAATCCTATTTTACGAAAACAAATAAGGGTTCAGAAGAAAGCGAGAATAAAAAAGGATAGGTGCAGAGACTCAATGGAAGCTGTTCTAACAAGTGGGGTTGACTTCTTTACGTTATTACATTAACGTAATCCTTATATCAAAACTACAGAAAGGATAAACCTATATACATACGTATATGTACTGAAATCCTATCTCAAATGATTAATGACGACCCGAATCTTTATTTATTTATATTTCTATAAATAATAAATAAAAATCGAAAGAGTTGTTGTGAATCGATCCAAATTGAAGAAAGAATCGAATATTTATTAATAAAATTTATCATACGAGAATAAAGATAGAGTCCCATTCCACACGTCAATACCGACAAGAATGAAATTTATAGGAAGAGGAAAATCCGTCGACTTTAGAAATCGTGAGGGTTCGAGTCCCTCTATCCCCAAAAAGGCCCGTTTGATTCCCCAATTATTTATCCGATCCGCTCTTTTCGTTTCGTTAGCGGTTTAAAATTCGTTATGTTTTTCAATCATTCTACTCTTTTACAAATGGATCTGATTGTGGAAATTTTTTTTTTTTTCTTATTACAATATTTGTGATATATATGATACGCGTACAAATGAACATCTTTGAGGAAGGTATTCCCACTTCCAATTTGAATGATTAACAATACATATCATTTCTTGTACTGTATTAAAACTTATAAAGTTTTCTTTTTGAAGATCCAAGAAATTACAGGGTCTGGATAAAGCTTTGTAAGACTTTTTTTGTCTTTTTAATTGACATAAACTCAAGTTATCTATTAAAATAAGGACGATGCACGGATAATGGTCGGGATAGCTCAGCTGGTAGAGCAGAGGACTGAAAATCCTCGTGTCACCAGTTCAAATCTGGTTCCTGGCACATGATTTATTTGTATGAGTATCCGTTTTACAAATGAATTGATATGGGTCAACATACATATTCATTACTAGTCTATATCATGATAGATACTTATCTATCTAGGTGTCTGAGAATATACCCTTTCTAGAATTATAGAATAGATGAGTAAAGAGTATGTCTATAAAATCTGTAAAATAAAAAAAAAATTATATTTGACTTCCTTTTCTTTTTTATTTGTTCATACGGTGTCTCTTACCGTTCAAAAACAATGTTAATACTTTAGATATTTAATACTTCATACATATTAAAATAGAAAGGTTAAATTAATTGGTTGAAAGACTCAAAGGTATAGTCTCGCGGAGTTGAAAGGTGGGAATAACCAAGATTCATTTCAGATACAGTACAAATAAAATCCAAGCCCTCCTCTCATTTCGTTGTCTTTTCTTTTCATATTCTATTTCTTCATTTCCTCCTATGTGACTTTGTCGAACTCATTTAAGTTTTGTGCGTGGTACATAGTTCATGATGCGAAACTCTTTTAGGTCATCCTAATACTAATTGTATTTTTTTAATTGTCTTGTTTTTTTTTTTTATTTATCCTTTTTATTTCTATTTTTTATTGTTTCTATTTTTATATATTTATTTATTTGAATAGAAACCATTTTTTTTTATTCTATTTATTTTGTATTATTTATTTGTATTTGATTTATATTTTATTTCGTTTTATTTAGCCCATTTAGAATAGAATGCGAATGAGACTTCCATTACGCTCTTTGGTCTATAAGAGAACGTACAAACATTATTTGAATACCTGGAGTTGTAGAAGTGAAAATTAGTTTCTTATTTTATTATTTATATTTAATTTTATTATTTATATTTAATGAGCATCCTGTATTTCATAAAAATTCGGGGCAATATAATCCTTACGTAAGGGCCATCCTATCCAACTTTCGGGCATTAAGATACGTTTCAGACGTGGATGATTATCATAAAAGATTCCCAACATATCATAAGATTCCCTTTCTTGAAAATCCGCACTTTTCCAAACCCAGAAAACAGACGGAATTCTAGGATTCCACCTTGGGGCAAATACTTTTATACATACCTCTTCTGGTTGATCTATACCATAAGCTATTCTCGTAAGATGATACACACTAGCTAACAGTCCGCCCGGTGCTACATCATAGGCACATTGGGAACGTAAATAATTGTAACCATATACATATAAAATGACAGCAATGGAATGCCAATCCCCAGGCTTTATTTGTAAAGTCTCTATTCCTTGGTAGTCGAAGCCCAAAGATCTATGAACTAACCCATGTTTGGCTAGCCAAGCAGACAAACGACCTTGCATCTTTTTTATCTCTCCCACATTTTGATTTGTATAAAACTTTTATTTGTCTCTATAAGTTAAGTATTTCACATTTACGATGAAATTTATGAAAATTATTGTTTGTTATTATGTAAAAAAATGTGAAAAAAAAAAA